TCTACTTATCGATAGAGAAAATTTATAAACCCTTTTCTTATTTTTTCTTAATAAAAGAAAAACGAACAATTCTAATTCTATAAGGTTGAATAAAAATTTGATTTAACCTTTCTTTCATTGAGATTTTATTATAATTGCTATGCTCAGTGTGTGACTCGTTAGTTTTTTCTTTAGAATTTAGATTGAAAAAAAAAGTATGACCCCACTATAAACTTAGTAACTATCAAAACTAAAGAAACTCAAAAATAAAAACCAACTTATTGCTTCGTATTGTCGAGATCCCAAGAAACAGTCACTATATGACTGAATCAATCATATAGTTGTAGCAACTGAAATTCTTTTCATAAAAAAATAAATCTGATTATGAATTGTGAAAAAAAAGGGGGATGTGGAAAAATGGAAGGATGATAGAAAGAGAGAATAAAGATCTCAACGATATATAATTCCCATATGTATGGTTTCTGAAATAAAAAAGGCAGTGTTATAAAGCATCAACATAACATCAACATAAATATACAATAAAAATACAAAATATAAAATTACAACAGAATAATAAATATACAAAGAAAAAATAGAATAAATAGAAGAATTTCGTCGAGCTTCGGGTTAAGAAAAACTGAGGAGATTTACTCGGAAACAAATAATATATTTTGTTGATAGCTCCATTGCAGAGTTCAAACCTAAGTATCAATAGAGAAGCTATGGGAACGACAGAACCTGTGATTACATAGGATTTTCTTGAAAACGAATCAATCCTAATGATTCATTGGGTAGGATGGCGGAATGAACAATAAAAAATAGATTTCTTCTGAAGGGTCATGAATTGACCCTACAAATGAAGGAGGAAAGAGTCAATATTCGCCCGCGAAACTTTTCTTTATTTTTTTTTTATTTAAGAATTTCTTTTATCGGATGACTATTGGCGTAATTGAATTAATTCAATAGAGATAAAGTAAAATACTTTAGAAATTTTGATAAAATTAAAGAAGCATTGTAAAAATTAATTATAATTAATTATAAACATAGAAACATTCTATATCATTCTATATTATATAAAGAATATATAAATATAGAAAAATGCCTAGTTATATAAAGTGACCTATGTAACAAATTAAATAGAAAAAATTAGTATATTCTTTCTTTTGATAGAATGAAATACACAAATACATGTGTATATATATAAGATTATTGAATATTTAATCATTTCATTCGCGAGGAGCTGGATGAGAAGAAACTCTCATGTCCGGCTCTGCAGTAGAGATGGAATTCGGAAACAACCATCAACTATAACCCCAAAAGAACCAGATTTCGTAAACAACATAGAGGTAGAATGAAGGGAATATCTTGTCGAGGCAATCATATTTGTTTTGGCAGATACGCTCTTCAGGCACTAGAACCTGCTTGGATCACAGCTAGACAAATAGAAGCAGGGCGAAGAGCAATGACACGATATGTGCGTCGTGGTGGAAAGATATGGGTACGTATCTTTCCCGACAAACCTGTTACTGTAAGACCTACAGAAACACGTATGGGTTCGGGCAAGGGATCCCCCGAATATTGGGTATCCGTTGTTAAACCGGGCCGAATACTTTATGAAATGAGTGGAATATCAGAAACTGTAGCCAAAGCTGCTATGGAAATAGCTGCATGCAAAATGCCTATACGAACTCAATTTGTTATTTCAGGATAGTTAAACAAAAGTAAAAGAAGAAGGAGTATGGAGAATGAAAAAACAACTACGGATTTCTTTATCTCTGGACAGACAATATTTCTTTTTTTTTATTTCATTCTCCCTTGCATTGAAATAAGAGATTAAAATAAAAATGATATGATTCAACCTCAGACCCTTTTGAATGTAGCAGATAACAGTGGAGCTAAAGAATTGATGTGTATTCGAATCATAGGAACTGGCAATCATCGATATGCTCATATTGGCGATGTTATTGTTGCTGTAATCAAAGAAGCAGTGCCCAACATGCCTCTAGAAAGATCAGAAATAATTAGAGCTGTGATTGTACGAACGTGTAAAGAATTCAAACGTGACAACGGCATGATAATACGATATGATGACAATGCAGCGGTTATCATTGATCAAGAAGGAAATCCAAAAGGAACTCGAATTTTTGGTGCTATTGCTCGGGAATTGCGACAGTTGAATTTTACTAAAATAGTTTCATTAGCACCCGAAGTCTTATAGATGAAAATAGGATATATACTATCTCTATATAGATATTCAAATACCTGAAATAGATCTGATTAATAGATTGTGTCTCATGCATATACTTTAAATTTCTAATAATTTTTTATAATTGAAGAATTCAAAAAATGAAAAAAAAAACAAAAAATAGGCATGTTGATTATATTAAAATTAGGAGGCACCAATAACTATAGTTCGTCATGGGTAGGGACATTATTGCCGATATAATAACTTCTATAAGAAATGCTGACATAGATCAAAAAGGAAAAGTTAAAATAGTATCTACTAATATCACTAAAAATATTGTGAAAATACTTTTACGAGAAGGTTTTATTGAAAACGTTCGAAAACATCAAGAAAGTCAAAAAAATTTCTTGGTTTCAACCTTACGACATAGAAAGACTAGTAAAGGGAATAAAATAAATTTAAAGCGTATCAGCCGACCCGGTCTACGAATATATTCCAACTATCAACGAATTCCTAAGATTTTAGGTGGAATGGGGATTGTAATTCTTTCTACTTCTCGAGGTATAATGACAGATCGAGAAGCTCGACTAGAAAAAATAGGAGGAGAAATTTTGTGTTATATATGGTGATTCTCCTGGGGTACCCTAATCTTCTCTCAAACTTACTATTTGTAAATGAGAGAGGAGAAGTGGATTATAGAACTCTTCCTCTATTAGTTAATACTTAAAGGGGGTTCCCTGGAATGAAAGAACAAAAATTGATTCATGAGGGTTTAATTACTGAATCACTTCCCAACGGTATGTTCCGAGTTCGATTAGATAATGAAGATCTAATTCTAGGTTATATTTCAGGGAGAATCCGGCGCAGTTTTATACGTATACTACCCGGAGATAGGGTAAAAATCGAAATGAGTCGTTATGATTCAACCAGGGGACGTATAATTTATAGACTTCGCAAAAAAGATTCGAACGATTAGATCATTCTTTTCGTTTTGTAGGGATATAATTCGAAGTTAAAAAATGCAATAAACTAATTTTTGTTTCCAAAAAAAATAGATTCAGAATGAAAGTAAGGAATGATAACTATGAAAATAAGGGCTTCTGTTCGTAAAATTTGTGAAAAATGTCGCTTGATTCGTAGACGGGGGCGAATTATAGTCATTTGTTCCAATCCGAGACATAAACAGAGACAGGGGTAATCTTTCTCAAGTTCTAAATCAATCAATTTTGAAAAGAAAAACCCATGTACATGTAAAAAGAAAGGATTCTATTTCATTTGAAATAGATATTCCCGTATCTTTCTGATTCTTCTTTCTTTTTGTTTTATTCTTATGAATATTATCTAATAAAATATGACAAAACCTATAGCCAAAATTGGTTTACGTAAGAATGCACGTATCGGTTCAAAAAAGAATGAACGTAGAATACCAAAAGGAGTTATTCATGTTCAAGCGAGTTTCAACAATACTATTGTAACTGTTACAGACGTACGAGGTCGGGTGGTTTCTTGGGCTTCCGCAGGTACTTCTGGATTCAGAGGCACAAGAAAAGGAACACCCTATGCTGCTCAAGCCGCGGCTTTTAATGCTATTCGTACATTAGTTGATCAGGGTATGCAACGAGCAGAAGTTATGATCAAGGGTCCAGGTCTCGGAAGAGATGCGGCATTGCGATCCCTTCGTAGAAATGGGATGCTATTAAGTTTCGTACGTGATGTAACACCCATGCCGCATAATGGATGTCGTCCCCCTAAAAAAAGACGTGTGTAGAAATAATAATTCAAGAGATTTCAAGAGAAATAAAAGATTCAATGATCTGATCCAATAATCATAAATAAAATAAAAAATAATAGTATGGTTCGAGAAGAAGTAGCAGGATCCACTCGAACACTACAGTGGAAATGTGTTGAATCAAGAGTAGACAGCAAGCGTCTTTATTATGGTCGTTTTGTTCTGTCCCCGCTTATGAAAGGTCAAGCCGATACCATAGGTATTGCCATGCGAAGGGCTTTACTTGGAGAAATAGAAGGAACATGTATCACACGTGCAACATCTGAAAATGTGCTGCATGAATATTCTATGATAGCAGGTATTGAAGAATCAGTACATGATATTTTAATAAATTTGAAAGAGATTGTATTGAAAAGTAATCTATATGGAGTTAGGGACGCATCCATTTGTGTCAGGGGTCCTAAATACATAACAGCTCAAGATATCATCTCACCACCTTCTGTAAAAATAGTTGATACGACACAGCATATAGCTAACCTGACAGAACCAATTGATTTGTGTATTGAATTACAAATAAAAAGAGGTCGCGGATATCATATGAAATCCACAAACGAATCTCACGATGGAAGTTATCCTATAGATATTGTATCTATGCCTGTCCGAAATGCGAATCATAGTATTCATTCTTATGGGAATGGGAATGAAAAACAAGAGATACTCTTTCTAGAAATATGGACGAATGGAAGTTTAACTCCTAAAGAAGCACTTTATGAAGCTTCTCGTAATTTGATTGATTTATTGATTCCTTTTCTACATGCAGAGGAAGAGGACATGAATTTAGAGGAAAATGAAAAAAGATGGAATCTACCCCTTTTTTCCTTTCAAGACAGATTCACTAATCTCAAGAAAAACAAAAAAGGAATTCCATTGACATGTATTTTTATTGACCAATCAGAATTGTCTTCCAGGACCTATAATTGTCTCAAAAGGTCCAATATACATACATTATTGGACCTTTTGAATCACAGTCAAGAAGATCTTATGAAAATGGAATATTTTCGCATAGAAGATGTAAAACAGATATTGGGCACTCTACAAAAGCATTTTGCAATCAATTTACCTAAGAAAAAGTTTTCATTTTAAATCCATTGGAATTTTTTCATTTTTTCGAAATAAAAAAGAATAGAATAAATTTTTAATCTTTGACACGGTCCATATATTTGCAGAATAGATACAAAATAAGATTGATGTATCTAGGGAAGATCCAGAAGAGGATCTTCCTTAGATACCTATTTCGTGGTATTTAACGATTTAATCAATTTGAAAAAGACCTAAAGTTAGGGATTTATCAATAGGTAAAGTTGCTCCAATACCTAACCAAAGAGCTACTGCGGTACCGATCAAAAAGACTGTTGTAGCTACTGGACGACGAAATGGATTTTGGAATTTATTGACATTCTCCAAAAAAGGTACTGTCAATAATCCTATTGGTACTGAAACCATTAAAAGAACACCCAATAACTTATTGGGTACTGTGCGAAGTATTTGAAATACGGGAAAAAAGTACCATTCGGGTAATATTTCCAACGGAGTTGCAAACGGATCCGCTGGTTCACCGATCATTGACGGCTCTAGAACTGCTAAGCCCACATTACATGCAATAGTGCCTAGAATTACTACTGGAAAAATATATAAAAGATCATTGGGCCATGCAGGTTCTCCATAATAATTATGTCCCATCCCTTTAGCCAATTTAGCTCTTAATACAGGATCATTCAAATCAGGTTTCTTTGTTATTTGGATAGGTGAATTCTTGTGGATCCATCCCCCAAAAGAACCGGACATGATAATTTTTTATCATCCGGCTCGAGCAAGAATCACAGAAATAGATCTATATAAGACATATATTTCATACATATTTACATATATAATGTAGAATAACTCTATGTAAGAAAAGATTTATCAAATTCCATTTCCCCGAGTTTCAACGATTCATTATTCATTGCAAAGAATTAAGTTCTGGCAACAAGGAAATGCTCAATATCCAAGTCGGCTTACAAATTCGATCATGATCAAGTGCTTTTTGGATTGTCTCATGTATTTTGGTTGGTATTTATCCCCACAACATCTCGATTTTCTTACATACAAAGTTTTTACTTGTTACTAATAAAGTATAGCCCTTGTTCTTCCTTAGATCCCTTATTTAACTCCGATAGTATCATAGATCAGGGTCGATGCAAAGGAAATGAATGCATCTACATACTATAAAAAACTGACTAAGATTAATATCAATTAATTCTAAGAAAATTACTCAAAAAAATTAAACAAAGTGAAGAAATAGAACATTGGATTATTCCACATCAATTATTCTAGGGATCTTACGGAGCCTTTTCATACATGACATGATTCGGGTATGATCATAGAAAATATTCTCCTCAAGCGAACCGGCCTATCCTATGCTACATAAAGGAACTGACATGATGGTTGGATGCGGAGACACATCGGGTTGTGAATTCCAACGTGGCGGATAAAGTCATATATCTGCATGGACCAATCAATAGTTCAAGTCACACACTCCCATAATCCATCCTCTTTTAGGAAAAATATACTTAAACTATTTGATTCATATCAAATAAACAAGACTTCAGAGTTGAATAGAAGTATCCAAATAACATGCCTTATTTTTCAATAATCCATATTTGTAGCAATGAAAGACTCTTGTTCCTCCCCGATATGATAAATTACAAATATATATGATCTGCCTTCTCTATAAAGGACCCGAAATACCTTGCTTACGTATCATTGGAAAGTGCATTAACATAAATACGGCAGTAAGAAGAGGCAATACAAAAGTATGTAAACTATAAAAACGAGTCAAAGTGGACTGGCCTACACTAGCACTTCCACGTAATAATTCTACCAAAGATGATCCTATTATAGGAATAGCTTCAGGTACGCCTGTTACAATTTTTACTGCCCAATAGCCAATTTGGTCCCGAGGTAAGGAATAACCGGTTACGCCAAAAGATGCGGTCAATACAGCCAGAACCACCCCTGTAACCCAAGTTAATTCGCGGGGTTTTTTAAAACCACCCGTAAGATACACACGAAATACGTGCAAGATCATCATTAGAACCATCATACTTGCTGACCATCGATGAACTGATCGAATTAACCAACCAAAGTTGGCCTCAGTCATTATGTATTGAACAGAGGAAAAAGCCTCTGTAACAGTTGGACGATAGTAAAAGGTCATAGCAAAACCCGTAGCTACTTGTACTAAAAAACAAGTAAGCGTAATCCCACCTAAACAATAAAATATATTGACATGAGGAGGAACATATTTACTAGTTATATCATCTGCAATCGCTTGAATCTCGAGACGTTCCTCGAACCAATCATATACTTTATTGAGATAGGTAAACCAAGAAAGACTCCCCCTCTGAGAACCGTATATGAGAATTTCATCTCGTACGGCTCAAGCCGAAACACACAAATACTGGTTTCAACGGATATGGAATAGATATTTTCAAACTTCTTGTGGCTTAGCCTCTTGACTCGATTTGACCCAATGATATGAAGTAAGAAAAATCCGGAATCACTTCTT